TATTAGTATGTATAAGATAAGATAATAGATAAGATAAGATAAGATATATGGGAGGGACATAGTGGTTTTATTGGAGTGTTTGGTTTAGTAGGTACATTGTTTTGTAATAGTACCTATAGCTAGCATTTGTGTCAGTTTAGTTGCTCCCAGATTTAGGGGTTTGACGAGAAGTAGGTGGCTATTCGGGCTAGATGTTAGTTTTGATGGGGGGTAGGGGGGTTTAGCTAAAATAAAATATATTTAGTTAACGAACGGTTTGAAATTACTATCGTGAGTTTTTGTAAAAATATATGTCTTACAAGCATTAACTTAATAATACCATATCAATTTTGCCAGACCAATCAACTTGAACGTAAGTCCAGTTTCAATAAGTTGGCAGGTATCAGTTATGAGGGCCTGAGAACAGAAAGAGAAAAAGAGAACTACTATATGCATTTAAGAACATAATATGCCAGATTACAAATATAATGTATAGAACACATTAACCAGAGGCCTTTTAAAGAGGAACGAATGAACTTTATTAATGCTATGTGCCTGAAAAAACAACCAGAGGCCAGAATAGATCAGTTATGTACGCCATCATTACAATGGGCTTGAAACTGGTAATGTTGTATCTTACTAACAAGGGTTGCTTATTTCTCGTGACCAGTTAAATTAAGAAATAACCAAATACTTGAATCATATCCATGTTGTTAAACAATTACGTAGATGTAATGTCCTTAAATCATTAATTTGATAATACGTAAATAATATTCATGTTTTAACCAAAATAATATGCACTAATCAATCTATTGATTTCCAAAGGAAATCAAGCAGTAATATTACTGGTGATATGCTAGGGGAAAAAAATTGCATGCACGATAATACATAGTAGGGTATAGTAGATATTTCTCTGTTGGGCGCGGGAGAGTAGTATGGGTAGTTTTGGCGGTTGCCAAAAGGTAGTTTAATAAAGATTCCGGTTTTGGGGACCGGGGATGAAGGTTTGGAGCCTTCTCTTTTGATTACTTTAGGAAGATTATAGTCTTCAGTCTTTGGTTTACAAGACCAATGCTTTAATGGATTAAGCTACTAGAGTATTTTTGATCTAGTATTTTGTTTTCAATTAATCCTATGAGGGGTATAAGTGTTAGGAGGGTTATAAAGTATAGGATAGAGGCTGCTTGGCCGATAGTGATGAATGGATCTTCGACTGGTTGTCCTCCGATTCATGTGAGTACTAGGAGGTCGGCTGTTAGACATCAGAATAAGGTTTGGGTGAGTGGTCGGAATGAAGCTGTGCGTTGTTTTGATGTATGTAAGATTGGCATTATGAATAGTACGAGAATGGAGGCTATGAGGGCAAGTACGCCTCCTAGTTTGTTTGGGATAGATCGAAGGATTGCGTAGGCGAAGAGGAAGTATCATTCTGGTTTAATGTGGGGGGGAGTGGATAAGGGATTAGCTGGTGTGAAGTTATCTGGGTCACCTAAGAGATTTGGGAAGAACAATGCTAGGGTGAGTAGGAGGGTGAGTATTAAGATGAGGCCTAGTAAGTCTTTGTATGAGAAGTAGGGGTGGAAAGGGATTTTGTCAGCGTTCGAGTTTAATCCTGTTGGATTGTTTGATCCGGTTTCGTGGAGGAAGAGTAAATGTACAGCTGCTAAACCGGCGATGGCAAAGGGGAGTAGAAAGTGAAAGGTGAAGAATCGGGTTAGGGTGGCATTGTCTACTGAGAATCCTCCTCAAATTCATTGTACAAGGGTATTGCCAATGTAAGGGGTGGCTGAGAGTAGGTTGGTGATGACAGTGGCGCCCCAGAATGATATTTGGCCTCATGGTAGGACGTATCCTACGAATGCAGTGGCTATAGTTAGGAATAGTAGGATGATTCCTGTGTTTCAGGTTTCTTTGTATAAGTATGAGCCATAGTAAAGTCCTCGGCCAATGTGGAGGTAAATGCATATGAAGAAAATGGAGGCCCCGTTAGCATGTATATTGCGGATAAGTCATCCGTATTGTACGTCTCGGGTGATATGGGCTACTGATGAGAATGCTAGTGAGATGTCTGGTGAGTAGTGTATTGCTAGGAAGATTCCGGTAGTGATTTGTAGGATTAGGCAGGTGCCTAGTAGTGATCCGAAGTTTCATAAAGCAGAGATATTAGAGGGGCTTGGGAGATCGATGAATGAGTTGTTGATGATTTTTATTATTGGGTGAGTTTTTCGTAGATTTGTGGTCATTAATGTTTTTGTAGTTGAATACAACGGTGGTTTTTCAAATCATGGGTCTTGGTTAAAGTCCAGGCAAGAACTATGATGTATTTTATGTCTTTATTTGGGTTTTGTTTTGTTTTTTGAATGGTGGGTGTTTCTTGTAATCCATCTCCTTATTATGGGGTGGTTAGTTTAATTTTTGGTGCGATATCTGGGTGTGCGGTGTTGGTTGGTATGGGAGGGTCTTTTGTCTCTTTAGTTTTGTTTTTAGTCTATTTAGGGGGGATATTAGTTATTTTTGCGTACGCGTCTGCGCTGATAGCGGAGCCTTTTCCTGTGGGTTGAGTGAGTTTGGAAGGGGTATTTTATGGATTATATTACCTTTTTATTATTTTAGCTTTTGTGATGACAGATAGCGATTTGTGGAGTACTGAAGGGATTGGTGCTGATACTGTGGATGCTGATGGGTTATATGTTGTTCGTTTAGATTTTGGTGGGGTTCCATGGCTTTATCGTCTTGGTAGTGGGTTGCTTTTGATTGCTGGTTGAGGGCTATTGTTGACGCTGTTTGTTGCGTTAGAGTTGGTTCGTGGATTATCCCGAGGAGTGCTTCGTGCGATTAGATTATGATAAATAGTAGAATAATTGATAGGATAAATGAAGTTATGTAGATTTTGATGAGGCCTTTTTGTGATGAGATTAACGTGATTGGGGTGATTTGTGATTTGGTTAGGCCCTTTGGGCCAATGTTTTCATATCAAGATAAGTCAATTAGGTGGGTGGCAGTGTTTTGGCTGAATTTTAAGTTGATTGTTGGGAATGAACGATGAATTAGGGTGTTGAAGTAGGCTAATGAGTTGGAGAAGTTGTGGATATTAGAGGGTTTTGTGGATATTTTGTTGGTTATTGAAATTAATTCTAGAGCTAGTAGTAGGCCTAAGATTGTTATTGTTAGTGCTGCAGTTTTTATGTATGTTGGTATTGTTGTGGGGGAAGTTTTTAGTGGTACGGTGTTTAGTGAGATGATAAGTCCGGTGATAATGCTGCCTATGGCAAGGCGAGTAATTGGGTTAATGACTATGGGGTTGTTTTCATTTAGTAATATGGTGGAAGGATATCGGGGTTGTCCTGTTTGCACGAATGTTATAATTCGTAAGCTATAGATTGTGGTGAAGGAGGTTGCGATTAGTGTTAGGAGTAGGGCTCAGGCGTTTAGGTATGAGGTGTTTATGACTTCGATAATGGTGTCTTTGGAGTAAAATCCAGTTATGAATGGTATGCCTGTTAGTGCTATATTGCCAATGGTTAAACATGAGGAGGTGATTGGTAGGGGTTTGTGCAGTCCTCCTATTTTTCGGATGTCTTGTTCATCATTGAGGTTGTGGATGATAGAGCCGGAGCATAAAGATAATATGGCCTTGAAGAAGGCGTGTATAGAAATGTGTAAGAAGGCCAGCCGTGGTTGGTTTAGGCCGATAGTTACTATTATAAGGCCAAGTTGGCTTGATGTTGAGAAGGCAATAATTTTTTTGATATCATTTTGGGTGAGAGCGCAGAATGCTGTAAATAGGGTAGTGGTAGCCCCTAAGCATAAGCAGATTGAGAGGGCTAAATTACTGGTAGTCAGGATAGGGTGGATTCGGATAAGTAGGAAGATGCCGGCGACGACTATTGTGCTGGAGTGTAGTAATGCTGAGACTGGGGTTGGGCCTTCTATAGCTGCTGGTAATCAGGGGTGAAGGCCGAATTGAGCTGATTTTCCTGTTGCAGCTAGGATAAGGCCAAGGAGTGGGAGTAGTGGAATTGGGTTGGTGTTGGCAAAGATTTGTTGGAGTTCTCATGTGTTTGTGTTTATGGCTAATCAAGATATGCTAAGAATTAGTCCAATGTCTCCTGTGCGGTTGTAAAGGATAGCTTGTAGGGCTGATAAGTTTGCTTCTGTCCGCCCTCGTCATCAGCCAATTAGTAGGAAAGATATGATTCCTACCCCTTCTCAGCCAATGAAGAGCTGGAGTATGTTGTTGGCTGTTACTAGAATTATTATGGCTGTTAGGAAGGTTAATAGATATTTGAAGAATTTTGTGATGTAGGGGTCCGCAGATATATATCAGTGGGCGAACTCTAGGATAGATCATGTGACATATAAGGCAATGGGTACGAATATAATGGAGTATTGGTCAAATTTAAAGCTTATGTTGATATTGAATGTAAATATGTTTGATCAGTGGAGATTGGTGATGATTGATTCGATGTCTAGGTGGATGAAAATGATTAATGGAATTAGGGCAGTGAAGAATGCTGTTTTTACGGTTGTTTTTGTTTTTGTAACTAGTCATTCTTTGATGGGGTACGTGGGCATTATTAGGGGTAGTGTTAATATGAGTAATGTTAGAAGGAGGGTGGAGTTTATTATTAGTGAGGTCATTACTTTTACTTGGAGTTGCACCAAGGGTTAATGGTTCCTAAAACCAGTGGATTGCTTCTATCCTTTAAAAGTGAGGGAGCTGAGGTGGTTAGCCTCAGATATAGGAGTTAGCAGTTCTTATTGTATAATACCTCTCTCGGTTTATAAGGAGATTTTAACTCCTATTTTTAGAGTCACAGTCTAATGTTTGTTTTGAAACTATATTAACAATGCAAGGTGTTTAGGTGCCTGGATTAATTCTGGTTTTGCTATTAGTAGCGCTATTGGTAGTATATGGAGTATTATGAGTAGATGTTCTCGTGTATGGGTTGGGGGGATTGTTTTTGTATGTGAAGGGGTTTCTCCTCATTGGGTGGTGATTAGTATGTATAGGGTATAGGCGGCAGTTAGTAGAGTTCCTAATCCTGTTATTAGGATTGTAGTATTAGATCAATTGAATAATGAGACAATAATGGTTAGTTCTCCTATCAGGTTAATGGTCGGTGGAAGGGCCATGTTGGTTAGACTAGCTGAAAATCATCATAGTCCTATTAAGGGTAGTAGAAGTTGTATGTTTCGGGCTAAAAGTAGTGTTCGGCTATTAGTTCGCTCATAGTTTGTGTTGGCTAGGCAGAAAAGTATTGATGATGTTAAACCGTGGGCAATTATAAGTGTGATAGCCCCAGTGCATGCTCATTCAGTTCGTGTTAGTGTCGCAGCGATAACTAAGCCTATATGACCTACGGATGAGTAAGCAATTAATGATTTTAGGTCTGTTTGGCGTAGGCAGACAAAGCTGGTTATGATTACTCCCCATAGTGCTAATATTATGAACGGGTAGGAGAGCATTTTTAATGGCGGGGCTAGTGTTATTGTCATACGGATAATGCCATATCCTCCTAGTTTAAGTAACACTGCTGCTAGGATTATTGATCCTGCGATTGGGGCCTCTACGTGTGCTTTAGGCAATCATAGGTGTAATCCATATAAGGGTATTTTAATTATGAAAGCAGTAAATAGTGCGAGTCATCATATTGTGTGGGTTCATGGGTTTATTATGCTGGGGTAGGTGGATAGTTGTAGTGTGCAAATAGATAGGGTGCCGCTAAAGGTTTGCGTGGTTAAGAGGGCTACTAATAGTGGCAGAGACCCGATGAGAGTGTAAAATAAGAAGTAGGTTCCGGCGTTTAGTCGTTCTATCTGGCCACCTCAACGTGTAATGATTACTAGTGTGGGGAGTAATGTAGATTCAATTGCGATGAAGAATATGATTAATTCTATTGTCGAAAAAGCTAGAATTAGTGAGATTTGTAGTAAAATGGTAATGAAGATAAAGGTTCGTTTTCGTGGAGTAGGTTCTATGATCAGATTGTTTTGGCCAGCTATGATTATTATTGGGGTGAGTCAACATGTTAGGATGAGGAAGGGGGAGGAGATTTGATCTACTCCTAGGTAATAGTTGGAGAAAGTTGTTAACTCTGTAGAAGATTTGAACCATTGTAGGCTTAGAAGGGCGATTCAGAAGCTGTGAGCTAACGCGGTTGGTCAAAGTTGTTTTGATTTACATAATATGATTGTTGGTAGTAATAAAATTATTGGAATTATTATTTTTAACATTGTAGTAGATTCAGGTTTTGTAGGTGACTTGAGCCATGCGTCCGTGAGGATGCGACTAGTAATGATAAGCCCATGCCAGCTTCACAAGCTGAGAAGGTTAATATTAGTATGGGGGTAAGTATAAATGATGAGGCTTCTAGTTGAATAGACCATATTGATAGGGCTATAAATAGGGATAGTATTATCCCTTCAAGACAAAGTAAGGTAGGGATTAGGTGGGCTTGGTGTAATAAAAACCCCAGAGTGCTAATGGTAAAGGCGCAAAAGGGGGTAAAATGTATAGATGTAATCATTTGATAGCCGTGAAATTTAATCACGATTAACTAAGTCGAAATTAGTTGTCTTGTGTTAGACTAGTTATCTACTCTGCTCACTCTAATCCTCCTTGAATTCATTCATAAAGGAGGCCCAGGGTTAGTAATAATATGATAATGAAGGCTCAGATGAAGGTGTAGGTTGGATGTGGGAGTTGAATGGCTCATGGTAGGGGTAGTAGTAATGCAATCTCTAAGTCAAATAGGAGGAATAAAATTGCTACTAAGAAAGAATCGGATTGAGAAGGGTGGACGGGTGGTTTTTAAAGGGTCGAAGCCACACTCGTATGGGGACAATTTTTCGTTATCTGGTTTTGCTAGTGTGAATCAGTAGCTCAGCAATGATAAAATTGTAGGTAGGGTTAGATAAATTATTGAGGTTGAAATCATTAGATTCATTACTTTTCTTTAGGGTTGAACTAAAACTTAGTGATTGGAAGTCACTTGTACTATTATACTAGAAAAGTATGAGCCTCATCAATAGATTGATACGTACAAGAAGAGTCATACAACGTCTACAAAATGTCAGTATCAAGCGGCTGCTTCAAATCCAAAGTGGTGGGTGGAGGTGAAATGGTGTTTAATTTGTCGTAGTAGGCATACAATTAAGAATGTGGATCCAATGATTACGTGTAGTCCGTGGAAGCCTGTTGCAACAAAGAATGTAGAACCGTATACACCATCAGCGATTGTGAACGGTGCTTCATAGTATTCTATGGCTTGTAATGCTGTGAAGTATAATCCCAGTAAAATTGTGAGACTAAGGGCTTGAATGGTTTGGCTTCGGTTGGCTTCTATTAAGCTGTGGTGAGCTCAGGTGATTGTTACACCTGATGCTAATAAGACTGCTGTGTTTAGTAGGGGCACTTCAAATGGATTTAGTGGTGTGATTCCTGTTGGGGGTCAACATCCTCCTAGGTCTGGTGTAGGGGCTAGGCTTGAATGGTAAAAAGCTCAGAAGAATCCAATGAAGAAAAATACTTCTGATGTAATGAATAGGATTATGCCGTATCGTAGTCCTTTTTGTACTGGAGGGGTGTGATGTCCTTGGAAGGTTCCTTCTCGTACGACATCTCGTCATCATTGGAATATAGTAAGTAGTATGATTGATAAACCCAGGATTATTAGTAATATTGAATTATAGTGGAATCATATGGCGAGACCGGAAGTTATAAGTAATGCTGCTGCTGCACCTGTTAATGGTCATGGGCTTGGGTCTACTATGTGGTAGGCATGTGTTTGGTGGGCCATTAGATATTTTCTTGTAGGTAGAGGCATAGAAGTAAGACAAATACGTAAGCTTGAATCATAGCTACTGCTAGCTCTAGGATTGTTAGTAAGAGGAGGATGATTCCAGTTAGAAGGGATAATGTTGTTATTGTCGGTAATAGGGTTAGTACTGCAGTTGAAGTAAGTTGAATTAATAAGTGTCCGGCTGTTAGATTAGCTGTGAGTCGTACACCTAGGGCTAAAGGTCGGATAAAGAGGCTGATTGTTTCAATAATAATAAGGACTGGGATGAGTAGAGTTGGAGTCCCTTCTGGTAGTAAATGTCCTAGTGATGTTGTTAGTTGATTTCGAAGACCTGTGAGTACTGTGGCGAGTCATATTGGGATGGCTAGTCCTATGTTTATTGAGAGTTGGGTGGTAGGGGTGAATGTGTATGGTAACAGTCCTAATAGGTTACTTATTAAGAGTATGGCTATTAGTGATGTTAGGATAATGGCTCATTTGTGTCCTGTCTTGTTAATGGGTAGTATTAGTTGTTTTGTAAATAAATTGATTATTCATACTTGTAGTGTTGTCAGGCGGTTGGTTAATCATCGGTTGTTTGGGGTTGGGAAGATGATTGACGGCATGAGTAGGGCTAAAATAATTAATGGTATTCCTAGAATTTGTGGGCTTATAAATTGATCAAAGAATGTTAAGTTCATGGCCAGGTTCATGGGTTTGTGTTAGTTATTTTATTATCTTTGTTGGCAGGGTTACTTGTGGATATATAAGATGAGATTTTTGGTTGCAGGATTATGGTGTACGCTAATCATGTGGAGGAGAGAATTAAGAATCACGGGTCAAGGTTTAGTTGTGGCATGTCACTAAGGAGGACGGAGAGTTCTCTTTTTCTAGCTTAAAAGGCTAGCGCTATCCTGTTTAGCTTCTATAGTGGTTAAGAAGAGAGTATTAGTGAAGATCAGTTTTCGAAGTGTTTTAAGGGTACAGATTCTACTACAATTGGCATGAAGCTATGGTTAGCTCCGCAGATTTCTGAGCACTGTCCATAGAATACTCCTGGGCGTGTTATAATGAAGGTTGATTGGTTTAATCGTCCTGGGACTGCATCTACTTTTACACCCAATGATGGAATTGCTCATGAGTGTAAGACATCTTCGGCTGAGATTAGCATTCGGATTGGGGATTCTATTGGCATTACCACGCGATGGTCTACTTCTAGAAGTCGGAAATGTCCGTTTGGAAGGTTTTGGGTTGGGATTATATAGGAGTCGAATTCAAGATTTTTGTAGTCAGTGTACTCATATGTTCAATATCATTGATGTCCTATGGCTTTAATAGTTAGGTGTGGGTTGTTGATTTCGTCTATCAGGTAAAGAACTCGTAGGGATGGTAGTGCGATGGTGATTAGGACGATAGCTGGTAAGACAGTTCAGATTATTTCTACTTCTTGAGCATTTATAGTGTTGGTATATGTTAGTTTAGTTGTTATTATTAAGGTGATGATATATAGTACTAAGGTGCTAATTAAGAATACAATTATTAGGGTATGATCATGAAAGTGGTGGAGTTCTTCTATGATGGGTGATATTGCGTCTTGAAATCCTAATTGAAATGGATGTGCCATTAAGTCGTAAAGGGTTTAAACCTATAATCTAACCTTGACAAGGTTAAGTAATGTGTTTTACTAACGTCTTATAAGAAGGAAACATAAAGGCTATGTGATTGGCTTGAAACTAGTTTAAGGGGGTTCGATTCCCTCCTTTCTTGGGTTTGAACATGGGCTGGCTCTTCGTAGGTGTGGTATGGGGGTGGGCAGCCATGTAATCATTCTACATTAGTAGTTGTGAGTTCGACTGTTATTACTTTTCGTTTTGAAGAGAATGCTTCTCAAATAATGAATATTATTATAATTACTGCTATTAGGGAGATTAGAGATCCAATTGATGAGACAGAATTTCATAGGGTGTATGCATCTGGGTAGTCAGAGTAACGTCGTGGTATTCCGGCTAAACCTAAGAAATGTTGGGGGAAAAAGGTGATGTTAACGCCTGCAAATATTACCCCAAAGTGGATTTTTGCTCAAGTTTGGTGTAATGAGTATCCAGTGAAGAGTGGGAATCAATGAGTGAATCCTGCTATAATGGCGAATACAGCTCCCATGGAGAGGACATAATGGAAGTGTGCTACTACATAGTAGGTGTCATGTAATACAATATCTAAGGATGAATTGGCTAGCACGATGCCTGTAAGACCTCCAATAGTAAATAGAAAGATAAAGCCAAGTGCTCATAATATAGCGGCGTCTCATTTAATTATTCCTCCATGTAGAGTGGCTAGCCAGCTAAATACTTTTACTCCTGTTGGGATAGCAATAATTATCGTTGCGGATGTAAAATAAGCTCGAGTGTCCACATCTATCCCGACAGTAAATATGTGGTGGGCCCATACAATAAAGCCCAGGAAACCGATAGATATTATCGCTCAAACTATTCCTATATACCCAAATGGTTCTTTTTTGCCAGCGTAATAGGTGACAACATGTGAGATCATGCCAAATCCTGGCAAGATTAGGATGTATACTTCAGGATGACCAAAGAATCAAAACAGGTGTTGATATAAAATTGGGTCCCCTCCCCCTGAAGGGTCGAAGAAGGTTGTATTTAGGTTTCGGTCTGTGAGTAGTATAGTAATGCCTGCGGCGAGTACTGGTAGTGAGAGTAGTAATAGGACGGCTGTGATAAGTACGGATCATACAAATAAAGGTGTTTGGTATTGTGATATAGCTGGAGATTTTATGTTAATTGCTGTGGTGATAAAGTTAATGGCTCCTAAAATTGATGACACACCTGCTAGGTGAAGGGAAAAGATAGTTAGATCTACAGAGGCGCCAGCGTGGGCCAGGTTCCCAGCTAATGGTGGGTATACAGTTCAGCCTGTGCCTGCGCCTGCTTCAATTCCTGAGGAGGCCAGAAGTAAAAGTAGAGATGGCGGTAGAAGCCAGAAGCTTATATTGTTTATACGTGGGAATGCCATATCTGGCGCTCCAATTATTAAGGGCACAAGTCAGTTTCCAAAGCCACCGATTATAATAGGTATGACCATGAAGAAAATTATAATAAAGGCATGGGCTGTAACGATTACATTATAGATTTGGTCGTCGCCTAGGAGGGCTCCCGGTTGGCTTAATTCTGCGCGGATTAATAAACTTAATGCTGTGCCTACTATACCTGCTCAGGCTCCGAAAATCAAATATAAGGTGCCAATGTCTTTGTGGTTTGTAGAAAAAAATCAACGGGTTAAAAACACAGGTAAGATGGCTGAATGTTTAAGCGTTGGGCTGTAGACCTTTTTATAGAGGTTTGATTCCTCTTCTTATCAAACTCCGTGGTGAAATTTTCATATCGAATTGCAAATTTGAAGATACACTTTTATCGGTGTCGGGGTTTTCCCGCTTTTTAGAGAGCGGGAAAAAGTAGGCAAAAGCCCGCTGGATTGGGTGTTTAGCTGTTAACTAAATTGTCATGGGATCGAAGCCCATTTGTCTAGTAAGGCCTTAGCTTAATTAAAGTGTATGAGTTGCATTCATTAGATATAAGATAGAGTCTTGTAGGTCTTAGCAGAAACTAAGAGGTTTTATCTCTTGTTTGGGGCTTTGAAGGCCCCCGGTTTAGTTGTGGGTCAGATCCTAAGTTTCTAGGTAATGGCTGATAAGGTTGGTACGATTGGAAGTGAGGCGGTGGATAGTATGATTATTGGGGTGAGATAGTGTGTTTGGTTGGGTTTGTGTCGTCATTGTTGCGAGGAGTTGGTGGAATTTGGGGATAATGTAATAGTTGCCTGGTATGAGGTTCGTAGGTAGAAGAATAGGCTTAGTATTGACATAATGATTATTGTAGTGGCGGTGAAGTATATGTGTTGTTTAGATAATTCTTGAATGATTAATCATTTGGGTATAAATCCTGTTAGTGGTGGCAGGCCTGCTAATGATATAAGGATGAGTATTATTGTGGCGTTTAGCATTGGTAGTTTTGTTCATGATGCTATTATTACAGAGACTTTGTTTGCTTCTAGGAGTTCGATTATTAGGAATATTGTGGAAGTTATAATGGTGTATGTGTAGAATGTTAATATTATGAGTTTTGGGGACAGGGTAAGAATTGTGATTATTCATCCTAGGTGGGCAATAGAGGAAAATGCTATGATTTTTCGTAGTTGGGTTTGGTTTAGTCCGCCTCATCCTCCAATAATAATGGATGTTAGTCCTAGTATTACTATTAAGAATGTGTTTATAGATTGGGCTGTTATTAGTAGTAAGGATAGTGGTGCTAATTTTTGTCAGGTGGTTAAGATTATTGCTGTTATTGTAGTGGCCCCCTGTAGTACTTCTGGCAGTCAAAAATGGAAGGGGGCTAGTCCTAGTTTGATGGCTAGGGCTGCGGTGAGGATAATACATGAGGGTGTGTTTGATATTTGGGTAATATCTCATTGACCTGTTTGTCATGCATTGGTGATGCTAGAGGCTAGAATTAGTGCTGAGGCAATTGCTTGTGTTAGGAAATATTTAGTAGCTGCTTCGATTGCTCGGGGGTGATGTTGTTTGGCGATTAATGGGGTGATAGCTAGGGTACTAATTTCTAGTCCTATTCATGCTAAGATTCAATGGTCGCTGGAGATTGTGAGTAGTGGTCCTATGATTAGGCTGGTAATAATGATTGTGCTTGCGTGTGGGTTCATTAGTACAGGAAGGATTTTAACCAACATTTTTGGGGTATGGGCCCAAGAGCTTAATTAGCTGACTTTACTAGGATATAGTATAATGGAAGTATGGGGAGTTTTGATCTCTCTGGTGTAGGTTCAAGTCCTATTTTTCTAAGGAGACGAGGGGATTTTAACCTCTATTATTCACCCTATCAAGGTGGTCCTTTGATTCAGGCACGTGTCCTATGGTATTGGTGGGATTCCTGATAGGGCGATTGGTATTGATATATGCCAAAAGCATAGTGCTAGGGTGATTGGGAGAAAGTTTTTCCATAGGAGGTGTATAAGTTGGTCATATCGGAATCGTGGGTAGGAGGTTCGAATTCATAGGAATCCCGCTGATAAAAGTATTGCCTTGGAGATTAGTGATAGGGTGAATAGTTCTGGAGTGTTGCTGATGCGGGCGGGGTTTAGAAATAGAATGGTGGTTAGAGTGTTTATTATTAGGATGTTTGTGTATTCTGCTAGGAAGAATAGGGCGAAGGGGCCAGCGGCGTATTCAACGTTGAATCCTGATACGAGTTCAGATTCACCTTCGGTTAAATCAAATGGTGCTCGGTTAGTTTCAGCTAGTGTGGAGATATATCATATTGTTATTAGTGGTCAGGAGGAGAATATTAAGTATATAGGTTCTTGTACTGTTGTAAATGTTTGTATATTAAATCCCCCTGAGAAAAGGATTATGGAAAGTAGAATGATTGCTAGAGTTACTTCATATGAGATAGTTTGAGCTACTGCCCGTAGGGCTCCTATTAGGGTGTATTTTGAGTTTGAAGCTCATCCGGATCATAGGATTGAATAGGCCATGAAACTGGAAATGGCCATTAGGAATAAAAGGCCTAGGTTAAGGTCGGCTAGTGGGAAGGGTATGGGAAGGGGAAGTCAGGCTAATAGGGCTAGTATTAGAGCTATGATTGGTGAAATGGCAAATAATATGGTTGATGAGTTTAGTGGGTAGATTGGTTCTTTAATAAATAATTTTACGCCATCTGCTACTGGTTGTAGTAGTCCTTGTGGTCCTACGGTGTTAGGGCCTTTTCGAAGTTGTATATAGCCTAGTACTTTTCGTTCAATTAGAGTGAAGAAAGCTACGGCGATGAGGATTGGGATTATGTATATTAGTGGTGATATTAGGTTGATTAGTAGTGCTTTCATAATTGGAAAGGGGAATTGAACCCCTGAATAAAGGGTTTAGGCCTTTTGCATTTACACCTGGCTCTGCCATCCCAATTAGGCCCTTTTTTAGGGCTGTGATTTGTTTGTCTTATTATTAGTTGAGTTGTTTTCACTAATGTAAGGTAAGGCTTGTTTTTAGTATAGGCCTTGTCTTTTCGGTCCTTTCGTACTAGAAAAGACTTAAGTTTATAGATAGAAACCGACCTGGATTGCTCCGGTCTGAACTCAGATCACGTAGGACTATTAATCGTTGAACAAACGAACCCTTGATAGCGGCTGCACCATCAGGATGTCCTGATCCAACATCGAGGTCGTAAACTCCATCGTCGATAGGAACTCTAGGATGGGATTGCGCTGTTATCCCTGGGGTAGCTTGGTTCGTTGATCAATTATATTGGATCGTTTTGCCGGAAGCACTTTGGGTGGTAGGTCTAGGTTTAGAGAGAATTCTTTTTTCGGAGGTTTTATTTTACTCCGAGGTCGCCCCAACCGAAAATATAAATCATATGCTAGTTTGATATGGGCCCGTAGGCGGGTAATGGTGATAGTTGATTTGTATTTGAAGTTCCACAGGGTCTTCTCGTCTTATAATGTTATTCCTGCTTTTGCACGGGAAGATCAATTTCACTGATTATTTGTAAGAGACAGGTAGAACCTCGTTTGGCCATTCATTCTAGTCTTTATTTAAAAGACAAGTGATTACGCTACCTTTGCACGGTTAGGATACCGCGGCCGTTTAACAATGTCACTGGGCAGGCATTACCCCTAATACTTGTGTGGCTAGGGGCTATGTTTTTGGTAAACAGTCGGGCTCGTTTATTTGCCTAGTTCCTTTTACAAATTTTAATCTTTCTTGTGTGCGCTCCTGTGTCGGGTTAACAGTTTGGTCTATAGGGTGGTTTAAAATGTTGTTGTTTTATAGTGGTGGTTGTTAATAGTCAGTAGTTTGTCTGTTTTGACTTAAGCTAGCGCGTTAGAGAAGTTTTATCTTCTTGTTACTCATTTTAGCATTAGTTCTTCTATTTAAGTAAAGTAGCTCAATATTGTTAGGGGAAAAAATTTTATGTTAATGTTGGGTGGGGGGGGGGGGGGTTTGACCCTTTCTTTGGTGGGGGCTGCTTTAAGGCCCACGGGCGGTTGTATTTTGGTGTTTTGCCCTCCGTTATTAGGTTGTGTCCTTTTTCAATTGGGCTGTACCCCAATTGAATAAATCTTAAACTTTTCTTTTTACTTTGGGATGTTTTTAAAAGGTTTAAGGTTGAACTTAAATTCTTTTATTGAGCAACCAGCTATCACCAAGTTCGTTAGGCTTTTCACCTCTACTTATAGGTCTTTCCACTCTTTTGCCACAGAGACGGATTATAGCCTTGGTGCGGCTGCCTTTAAGTAGCTCACTTGGTTTCGGGGGCTCAGACTTTAGGGCTCTTTGCTTGTAGTATGCTGGCTAAATCATGATGCAAAAGGTATAAGGATTAATCTTTGCTTTTTATGGCTTAGTGAGTATTTCATTGTTTTTCATCTTTCCCTTGCGGTACTGTCTCTATTGCTCCAACAATCTTTTCTATCGCCCATACTAAGATGGTGGAAATGTTTTGGTTGGTTTTGGTGGGATGGTTTTGTTTGTTAAGTTTTTTGTTTTGGCTGGGCTAGGTTGTTGCTCAAAATAGTCCTGTTTAATGTACGTCTTTCAGGTGTAAGCTGAATGCTTTTGATTAAGCTATATTTTGAATGTTCCAAGTACACCTTCCGGTGTACTTACCTTGTTACGACTTGCCTCATCTGTTTGTTTATTGTGGGTTTATTTAATGTTGGTTGGGTTATTTGAGGAGGGTGACGGGCGGTGTGTGCGCACCTCAGGACCGACTTAAATTGGGTATTCATAATCCCGGTTTACTGCTAAATCCTGCTTGTGGGACTTATTTCATAGTTCCTTTCCGTAAATTTATTTCTAGTGTAGAAAATGTAGCCCATTTCTTCCCATCTCAATAAGCTACACCTTGACCTGACTTGTTAGCTGTTTTAGTTATTTTGCTTACTTTTATGCCCTCATGGGGTAAGCTGGTGACGGTGGTATATAGGCGGGATTGGCAAGAGATGGTGAGGTGGATCGTGGATTATCGATTATAGAACAGGCTCCTCTAGGAGGGTTTGAGGTACCGCCAAGTCCTTAGAGTTTTAAGCGTTTTGCTCGTAGTTCTCTGGCGGATATTTTTGTGTATCAAATATCTGAGTTTAGGGCCAAGCATAGTGGGGTATCTAATCCCAGTTTGTGCCTTAGCGATCGTGGGTTCAAATAATTCTGTGCATTAAGGTTACTTTCATATTGGGGTAATGTGTACTTTTACGTATGACAGTTGAGTGGAGGGTTTACCTTAATTTTTTAGATTATATTTTAGTCACATTTTACGCCGGTTTTCTGTTAATTTGAGTTTCTTGTATAACCGCGGTGGCTGGCACAAGATTGACCAACTCTGTTTGCTATAACTAAGTCAAGCTTATGCTTATTGCTTAATTTTTATCACTGCTGAGATACCCTTGGGGGTGTGGCAAAGCTAGGTGTTTTGGGCTATCATGGTGTGCCTGATACCTGCTCCTTTTGTCTGATAGGACTGTTAGGGCGTTTTCACTGGTGTGCTGATACTTGCATGTGTAAGTTTAGCAAAAAATAACAGTAAGGCTAGGACCAAATCTTTGTGTTTTTGGGGTATGTTGGTTACCCATCTTGGCAACTTCAGTGCCATGCTTTGCGATAAGCTACAATAAC